CCAACTCATCGTTTCGCATTATCTGTATACCAAAAACCAGTCAAGATATGATCTAGCGGTCATATCATTGTAGCAGCTGAAATCTTTTTTGCATAAACAAAAGAAAAACCAATTGAATTCTTTATATATGATATAGATGTATCAAATTATGGTATTTATGTATATAAAATATATATAAAAAAGAAAAGGATATAGATAAATGGAAGGGTGAGAGAAAGAAAGAACAAGAATATCAATGATATATCATTCCAATATATGTAAGGTTTCTGAGTCATCTCATAAAAGACAGTGTTATAAAGCATCAATACCGATTCATCTAGTCTAGTTATAGATGAATCTATTCCTTGAAAAAAATCAAGAGCCTAGAGCCAATAAAGACTGAGAAGATTGACTCAAGAACAAATTCCACGAAAGGCTCCATTGTAGAATTCAAACCTAACCATTAATTGAGAAGCGATGGGAACGACGGAACCTATGAATACAGAGGATTCTCTTGAAAAACGAATCCTAAATAATTCATTGGGTGGGATGGCGGAACGAACCGGGGAACAATTCATTTATTCCGAGAAATTTTGAGCTACCCCTACAACTGAAGTAGATATTGAAAGAGTTAATATTCGCCCGCGAAGAGTTTTATTAGATTCCTGAATCTTGTTCTATCCAATATACTAATATGCCAAAAGGCAAAACAAAATAACGATTCGTTATAAAATAAAAAACTACATTAGAGAATAGATTCTCTAGTTTATCGATATATTCTCCAAACAAATATATACATTTGTTTTTAAGAAAAGAATCGAGAAATAGAATCAATTTTGACGTGGATATCGAAACAAGATATAGAAATTTATAATCGATTAGATGAAATCTCAAAAAAGAATCCACAGTCGATTTTCATTAAACTTGAATCCTTTGATTCGCGAGGAGCCGGATGAGACGAAACTCTCATGTCCGGTTTTGCAGTAGAGGTGGAATTGCTAAAGAACCATCGACTATAACCCCAAAAGAACCAGATTTCGTAAACAACATAGAGGAAGAATGAGAGGGATATCTTATCGAGGCAATCGTATTTGTTTCGGTAAATATGCTCTGCAGGCACTTGAACCGTCGTGGATCACATCTAGACAAATAGAAGCAGGGCGTCGAGCAATGACGCGAAATGTGCGACGTGGTGGAAAAATATGGGTACGTATATTTCCAGACAAACCCGTTACGTTAAGACCGGCCGAAACACGTATGGGTTCGGGTAAAGGATCCCCCGAATATTGGGTAGCTGTCGTCAAACCGGGTAGAATACTTTATGAAATGGGCGGAGTTGCAGAAAATATAGCCCGAAAGGCTATTTCTATAGCAGCCTCAAAAATGCCTATCCGAACTCAATTCATTATTTCAGGATAGGAACGTAGAATCAAAGAAAAAAGTCTTGGGGATAAAAAACAGTTGCGGGTGTCTTTTTTTTTTTTTGTACAAACAATATTTCTTTTTTTTTTTTTTACTTCATTCTTTGCTTTGCATTGAAAGAACAGATTTAAAATGATATGATTCAACCTCAAACCCATTTGAATGTAGCGGATAACAGTGGGGCTCGAGAATTAATGTGTATTCGAATCATCGGAGCTAGTAATCGTCGATATGCTCATATCGGTGACATTATTGTTGCTGTGATCAAGGAAGCATTACCAAACACCCCCCTAGAAAGATCAGAAGTGGTCAGAGCTGTAATTGTACGTACTTGTAAAGAACTTAAACGTGACAATGGCATGATAATACGATATGATGACAATGCTGCTGTTGTCATTGATCAAGAAGGAAATCCAAAAGGAACTCGAGTTTTTGGTGCGATTGCTCGAGAATTGAGACAGTTAAGTTTCACTAAAATAGTTTCATTAGCACCTGAGGTATTATAAGATCATACCTACTAATATAGTTCTATTACACATAGTATTTAAATGAAATATATTAATTAGTGCATTAGATTGTATCTTACGCATATACCTTTCTATAACATAATAGAGAATTTGGAAATCTATAATAGATTTTATTATTCAAAAAATCTATATTAAAGATTAAAGACAATAAGATATTAAATAATTGAAACTAATACATAATTTATATTAACTGATTTTTTTATTATATATATATTATATATTTCCAATTTTGAAATAAAAGCATGTTGATTATATCAAAAATAGGAGACAACAATCATTTTAGTTTATCATGGGTAGGGACACTATTGCTGACATAATAACCTCTATACGAAATGCTGACATGACTAGAAAAGGGACGGTTCGAATAGCATCTACTAACATGACCGAAAAGATTGTTAAAATACTTTTACGAGAGGGTTTTCTCGAAAACGTGCGAAAACACCAGGAAAACAAAAAATCTTTTTTGGTTTTAACCCTACGACATAGAAGGAATAGGAAAGGACCGTGTAGAACTATTTTAAATTTAAAAAGGATTAGTAGACCTGGCCTACGAGTCTATTCTAACTATCAAA